CACATCCCTGGGTTAGACCCGCCCTTGCTAACCAATTTCTTTTTTATGAATTTCGTTTTTTCACTTCTTCTTCTTTCTTTTATTTATCAGTATCCTACATGTAGATTGGATACAGGGATGATCCAAACCATTGCAGAGAAATATCAGTATTTGAGTGATTGAAACGTTCATGCAATTTTTCTATTAATATTTTCTTTTGTTCAATTGAACAAAAGAAAATATTAATAGAAAAGGGGATAGGTATTCTCTAAATTAGAAATGGAATGGGTCATCAAAGAAGAATTTTCGGAAAAAGATCGTTATATCTTTCCCCTTTTGACAATTTCGCAAGCCGATTCTCTCGAGTCACGCATCCATTACCTTGGCCTAAGAAAAAAAAATGACTAGTTTGAAAACTAGTCAATGATGACCTTCCATGGATTCGCCTATATAAGCCGCAGCTAACGTTGCAAAAATAAGAGCTTGAATACCACTCGTAAATAATCCAAGGAACATGACAGGTATAGGAACGACTGAAGGTACTAAAGAAACAAGAACAACGACTACTAATTCATCGGCTAATATATTTCCGAAAAGGCGAAAACTAAGGGATAAAGGTTTTGTAAAATCTTCTAAGATGTTAATGGGTAAAAGGATTGGGGTTGGTTGTATGTATTTACTGAAATAACCTAACCCCTTTTTGCTAAGACCCGCATAGAAATATGCTACTGACGTGAGTAAAGCTAAAGCAACAGTAGTATTTATATCATTGGTGGGCGCAGCTAACTCCCCGTGAGGTAACTCTATGAGTTTCCATGGTAAAAGAGCTCCTGACCAATTAGAAACAAAAATAAATAGAAACATAGTTCCAATAAAAGGAACCCATGGACCATATTCTTCTCCAATCTGGGTTTTACTAACATCGCGAATGAATTCAAGAATATATTCGAAGAAATTCTGACTGTCATTTGGAATTGTTTGTGGATTCCGAACAGCTATACTGGCTGAACCTAATAAGATAGCAATTACAACCCAAGAGGTAATAAGTACTTGGCCATGGACTTGAAAACCCCCTATTTGCCAATAGAAATGTTGGCCTACTTCCACACCGGATATGTCGTATAAACCTTTTAGTGTGTTGTTGGAACATGATAGAACATCCATATTGCCCTCTCACAGAAATCGAACTTTAAAAGGAATTATTTTGATTCAACCATCTCTTTTTTTACTTGCTTAGTTGAATTTTCTATTTTGGATACTAACTAATAACACGGCATCTCCAGTCATTTTGATCTCTTTTATGCGATTCAAAAGTAGTAACCGATTCCATAAATCTCGGGAGTTCGAAAAAGAATTTATTTCTGTTAATCTTATTATTAATCACGGATTTCGTATATAGCTAGAACGACCCTCACAAATTGCGAATACTAATTTGTTAAGAATTAATCGGATTGAAGCTATAGCGTCATCATTTGCTGGAATCGAAATATCCGCAAGATCGGGGTCACAATTTGTGTCGATTAAACAAATTGTTGGAATTCCCAAAGTAATACATTCTCGAAGAGCCGTATATTCTTCTTGCTGATCAACGATAATTACAATATCGGGCAACCCGGTCATATATTTTATCCCACCCAGATATGTTTGCAAGTGAGATAATTGTCTCTTCAATATAGCCGCGTCTCTTTTTGGAAGACGGTTTAGTCTCCCCGTCTTTTGTTCCGTTCTCAAGTCCCTGAACTTATGAAGTCTCGTTTCTGTAGTGGACCAATTCGTTAACATACCACCAAGCCACTTTTTATTAACATAATGACACCGAGCCTTTATTGCAGCCCGTGCTACTAAAGCAGCTGCTTTATTTTTGGTACCAACAATTAAAAACTGCCTCCCCCGGCTTGCTGCATCAAAAACTAAATCACAAGCTTCTGCTAAAAAACGCGCGGTTTTAGTAAGATTTGTAATATGAATACCTTTACGATTTGCATAAATATAAGGCGCCATCCTAGGATTCCATTTTTTAGTACCATGACCAAAATGAACTCCTGCTTCCATCATCTCTTCTAAATTGATGTTCCAATATCTTCTTGTCATTTCTCCCCACATTTCCGCTTTTTTTGAAAAAAAAAAAGCGGCGAGGTGCCCTGAGCTAAATAATTGTTCCAACGGAACCTTTTCTTCTACCGGAGATTTGCCGTGTCGATATCCGATCCAAATCGCTACCGTCTATTTGTTATTATCTGTTTTTTCATGACCACATCAAAATCAAAGGGCCTAGAGAATTTTTTTATTAAAAAACTACTTTTGACTTTTATTTTAGGAATCATTAAATACTCTAAATGATTGTTCTGGTGTAGCGTGGAAATTGTTTGAAATGAAAGAATCAAATAATTCTCTGTGGTGGAACAAAATATCTCTGATCTCCCCCTCGAAAAAGTGCTTATTCTTGGTTTCCAAAGGAATGCTTTTATGTTGCCTTGAACAGTGTACTAATCCCTTGAATCCGGTCCCGACGGGTATCATCCCGCCTATAACAACGTTCTCTTTTAGGCCTTTCAACCAATCGATACGACCACGGAGAGACGCTTTAGCTAAAACTCGAGCAGTTTCTTGAAAACTCGCTTCGGATATGAAACTTTGAGTATTCAAAGATGTTCTTGTTATTCCCAATAGGACGGCCCTGTAACAGATCGATTCTTCCAAAGCGCGCCCCGTCCGTTCCGCTCGCAACAATCCAATCAGTTCTCCAGGTAAAAAAACATTAGACATTCCATCCTCTGAAACCAACACTTTGGATGTTATTTGGCGTACAATAATTTCTATATGCCTATTATGGATTTGCACCCCCTGGGAGCGATAAACCTTTTGGATCTTATTAACCAAAGAGATACGACTTTGCACTATAGTTAGCTCAGCCCCAATCAAGAATCCCCAAGGAAATCCAAGAATTCTTGTTATATGCTCGTTCCAACTCTCAACTCTTTTTTCTAGGTTCACCGATATTGAATCAACTGAACGCACTTCTAACACCTGTTCCACTTTTGGAAGACCCTGCGTTATATCACCGGATCTCGATTTTTCATAGATAAATGTAACTACTGTATCTCCGTCATAAAGGATTTCTCCATAATGTCCATGAACAGTTGCTCCTGGAGTGGCCAAATAAGGCTTAGCAGATCTTATTACTACAGAGTCAAGTTGAACAATCAAAACTTGACCAGATTTTAGGTATGGTCCATTTTTGGCTATACATACATTTTCACAAATAAACTGTCCAAGACTAATTATGGAAGATATTTCTTCACAAGAATTCTCATAATTATTATGAGGGAGAAAATACCAACTCAAATTGAATGAATTCAAAACGATGTTACTGCGGGGATCCGGATTCGAAATCCTCCCGCTTTCATCCATTAAATAATATTGAAGTACTTGAAAAGCCTGTTTTAAATTTTCAACTTGCAAATATTTAGTTAGCAAGACCTGATTATGAGTCATAAAATAGTAAAATGAATCAAAATTCAAAACTTGAAGGGCTGTTCCTAAAGGGCCGCTTGAATTTCTAATTTGAACTATAGCATTTTTTTGAATTGATTCTTTTATCACATTCGGAGATTTTACATCATTGAATGGCCCCATTCGAAAACAATTAGATGAGGACAAAATCATCAAAGATGTGCATTCCGTATTTTTATTTAACAAGGTCCGAATAGTTCCGTGATTTTGCCTAGGCGATTGTTTCATCTTTGGCTTGGAATAAAAGGGATTTATATTAGGGTGATCTGACACATTATGAGAGATCAATCCTGATCCTGACGGATCATTCCTTTTTCTCGGATACAAAATATGGGATTTCACTAAGTCGATTCTTAAGAAATTTCGAATCTGACCTTTTGCTCTTATTTCAACAAAGGAAGCGTGGGCCTCCTCGGCAGAAGAACTTTTTTTGTCTTGGTCCCAATTCAAAATGAAACAAGTCCGAACTAATTGAATACTTGTGTCAGAAATTTCCCGAATTGGTTTTCCATTTCCGTAAACAATATAATTGACAATTTGAAGTTGCATATTATCCTTTTCTTGGAACAGATCCGGAGGGAAGAGTGTTGCTAAATTGAGACCGTCCGCTATTTCATATGTCACTACAGGTCGAACTAAAACAAAATGCTTTTTCTTAGTAGGTGTGATCCTTTGGACATAGATCCAATTTTTCAATTTTTTTGATTCCTTAGAATTTCTTTTTCCTGGTCCCGGTGGTATCAAGATGCCACTGTGCCAGGATATCTTATCTGTCTCTCCAGGAAAATGGATATTTCCAGAAAAGATTTGAAGTTCAATCCCCTTTTTTTTTCTCTCCACTCGAACTAATCCGCCCGCTCTGCTTCTTGTATTTAAAGCGATTCGTGTATCTACCCCAATTAGACTATTGTTCCGTACCATTATCGAAGAAGACTCAGGTAAAATATGTACTTCTTCGGGAATGAAAAAAAATCGATCTATTGTCATTTGGTATTTTGGCTTAAATTCTTTGATTCCTCGATAATCAACCAAATCCTCTTTTTTAACGATTGAGTGCATCCCCATAGTCCCATATTTAGTAATTCCCGAACTCTTTCTTCGGTATCGAGGATCATCAAAAAAAGCAAGAATACTATTTTTCCGGAAAATACCATTTATGGGCAGTTCAATCGAAATACCTGAATGGGATATTAGTTCTTTCTCTCGTTCTTGACTCGATTGGACTGGAATAACAAGTCGATTTCTTCTCCTTTTTGCCAATAAATCAGAATTCTCACGTAGAATCGAAGGATATATCAGATTACAATGAAAAGTACATATCATTCGATTCATTTCTGAATAATCAGGACTCCTATCGTCTTTTTTTTTACCAGAAAAAGAAGAACTAAAGAATTTTGATCTGATTTGATCATTATTAGCTGAGAGACTAGAAAGATATATTCGTTCTCTTTCTGTCGAACGAAGATTCATTTGATCTTGATCCTTGTGGAGTGAAAACGGAGCTCCGCTGGATCTGCACGAACCCCCTGATAATATCCATAAATGACTTGTTTTTGGTAAAAGATGGACATTGCTATATGTAAATTCGGGTGCATGGTACACATCGGTACTCCAGTGCATTTCTCCCTCAGAGTCCGAATAAATATGTTTTCGAACCCTTTCTTTAAACTGGAAAGTAGATGTTCCCGCGCGAATCTCGGCAATGACTTGTTCTGATTCTACATATTGATTATTTTGAACCAAAAGAAAACTTTTTGGCGGAATAGTCACGTTATGTAAAATATCTTCACTCTCAATAGTTACATCCAAGTCCATAGAACAGAGAAGGGCAGGATGCCCATGACGCGTACGTGTGGGATGAACCACGGCCTCATTGAATTTTATTTTTCCATTGGAGGGGGCCCGCACATGTTCTGCAGTACCACCTGTGAATACTCCGCCAGTATGAAAAGTTCTTAATGTTAGTTGAGTACCCGGTTCTCCAATAGATTGACCCGCAATAATGCCTACAGCTTCTCCCAATTCGACCAGGTCACCGTGGGTAGGACTCCTACCATAACATAATCGACAGATCCAAGATGTACTTCTACAAGTAAAGGGGGTTCGGATGGATATTGGTTGGATTCGAAAGGTTATGAATCGATTGACAAGTCCAATTCCAATATCTTGATTTCTAATGGCAATACACCGTGAGCCCATATATATATCGTCTGCTAATACACGACCAATTAATGTTTGAATAAAAATTCTTTCCGGCATCCTCCCATTTTGAGGACTCACAGAAATCCCGCGGAGGGTTCCACAATCTGTTCTACGTACAACAATGTGTTGAACTACTTCAACAAGTCTGCGCGTAAGATATCCAGCATCAGATGTTCGTACAGCAGTATCCACAACTCCTTTGCGGGCTCCGTAGCAAGAAATGATATATTCTGTTAACGACAGTCCCTCGCGTAAATTGCTTTGAATAGGTAAATCAATCATTTGTCCTTGAGGATCCGACATTAATCCTCTCATACCTACTAATTGGTGTACTTGAGATGCATTTCCTCTGGCGCCCGAAAAAGACATTATGTGGACTGGATTAAAGGGGTCGGTCATCCTAAAATTAGGATTCATTTCTTGTCGCAAATATTCACTTGTAGCATACCATACTTCAATGGATTGGCGTAATTTTTCTACTGCGTGTACATTCCCGTAATGGTGGTGTTTTTCCAAAATCAAACTTTGTTGCTCAGCATCTTGTACTAACCACCCCTTAGAGGGTATCGTTAAAAGATCATCAATCCCTAATGAAATGGATGTCGCAGTGGCTTGCTGGAAACCCAGAGTCTTTACTTGATCCAGAATGTGTGATGTATATGCCATTCCGAAGTGATCTATTAATCGGCTAATAAGTCTTTTAATGGCAGTTCCATCTATTACTTTATTGTGAAAGACTAGATTGACTCGTTCGGCCATGAGTACCTCCATATTCTGATGAGTGGAATTCGACAATGAGTTTGAGTCAATAATTGAAAAACTTCCTTTTTCGATCTTAATTCACATAAAAATTCGGGAACTCGGGTCCCAGTTGAACTGGAGAGACCCGAATTCACACCGGTGTAATAGAATTACTTAACTGAGATACCATACGATTAGATACCATATGAGCGAGCTCGACAAAACCCTTGTATAGCTTCTTCCATTTCGCGAAAAAGAGAAATATGACCGACAGTTGTTCGAATGTATATACAAAGAATTTCTTTTTTTACACTTCTTACTATTAGATAGTGCCCATAAATCTCATGATAGGTTCCCAAGGATTCATAATGAACTTCGATGGGAACTTCTCTTGAAGCAATAACGCGTTGATCTAGTCGCCACCGAAGCCACAAAGGACTATCTAAATGGATTCTTTTCTGTCGATAAGCTCCAATTGCATCATAAGAATTACAAAAAAAAGGTTCTTTTTTTTTCCAGTTATTATCAGAAATTCTTTCATTTTGGTAGTTGCTGCGATTCCATGGATTATACCTATTTGTACAAATGCCTCGGTGATTCCCACTCGTTAATATATATAGACCAATAAGCATATCTTGGGTTGGCACGGAAATGGGATCCCCCATCGCAGGAGACAAGAGATTCATATGAGAAAACATAAGTAAACGAGCCTCCGCCTGAGCCTCCAAAGATAAAGGTACATGAACAGCCATTTGATCCCCATCAAAGTCTGCATTGAATCCCTTACAAACTAATGGATGTAAACAAATAGCACGCCCTTCCACTAAAATGGGTTGAAATGCCTGTATGCCTAGTCTATGCAGAGTGGGCGCTCTATTCAGCAATACGGGATGCCCCTGCATAACTTGCTGCAGTATTTCCCATACAATCGGCTCTTTTTCCCGAATTTTACTCTTAGCAACTCCTATGTTCGAAGCAAGATGTTGTCTAATTAGCCCACGAATTACAAATGTCTGGAAAAGCTCTATTGCTATTTCCCGAGGCAATCCACATCGGTGTAATGGA